TAAAATTCTCATCCGTACGCGTCAAGGGAATGGCCCCCTGGCCTCGGATTTCCATATAAAGAACACGACGAGCATAAATACCCTCTTTAACTTCTACTCGCACAGACTGAATATCTTTTATTAGAAATCGGAGGAAGACACGACGGTTTTTTCCAGGAAATCCCCAACGAAAAATACACACTATTCCTTCTTTTCTATCGAATCGATCATAACCACTACCTACATTCCACGAAATTGTACACCATAAATAGGCGCTAATAAAAAGACCCGCGACCCCATAAAAAGACATTACGAGCCCTTGTGGAAAAAAAACGATTTGTTGAGACGGAAAAAAAGATATCAAATTTTTATCAAGATAACTGGAAGTTCCAACCAATAAGAAGCCTAATGAACCTAAAAAAAGGATAATGGCCCAGAAAAAATTACTTATTTTTCGAGACCCCTTTATAAGTTCTATCCATATATGTTCTGATCGCCAACTCATACTTGATCTGATTTCAGTTTATTGGAATTGAGAGCATAGCCCAATGAATTTGACTTTACTTTTTTTGTTGCCGAAATAACTCTCATCAACTAGCACTATTTTGATATGAACCCTTAGGAATAATTCCTAAAACGGGTTAGATGTAAAAATGTCTCTTCACTTTATGGCCCTACTAAGGATAGTGGCAGACATATTACTACATAGACTTTCCATTTCAGACATCCGCCAATCCTTATTCTAGTGGAAAATAGCTAGAAAAAATTGACTCATATATCATTTTCTGTATGTATAAGAACTCTTTCATTTCTATATGGTCGATTTCTGTTCAGCCGAAACCCTATGTTATACCATACTCAAATAAATATATATTTTTTTATCTAAGTTCAAAAAAAAATTAGATTTAGTCCTATTAGATCTAAACAATCTTGTTTTTTTGAACATAAAGAAATAAAGAAGCCATTGCCATGGCCGGAAATACTAGGCCTACTAAAGGCACAAAAATAGAGGGAAAGTTGAAAGTTATCATAGAATGAATACCTCAATTAAATTTACTATTTACCTGTTATTATTATATAGTTTCTATTGTTATAAAGATATCTTGTAATAATTTTACATTTTTAATTATAGAATGAAAATTCTTATTAATTCGATTCGAATTACTATTATTGTAATTATGAAACTTTCATTTTAATTAATTATAGAATACCTATGTAAGAATGTAAGAGGAACTTCGCCTAATTTCACAAAAGCAAAAATGCATTCTTTTATAGAGGCTCGCTGATTCGTAATCATGAATCAAAGTAAAAAAAAAAAAAAGAAAAATTAAAAAATTAGATGCAACTTGTGATTCTTTCTAAAATTCCATTTTATAGATTTGAGGTCACCAAAGAAAACTCCATTCTTCTTATTTTTACTTTGATTCCGATAAACTAACTACGTGTAAAACTAATTAAACTGAATAGTCTTTGAATTTTTATTCAAAGGAAAGAAAGCGTGAAGTTGAAATAACTCACTCAGAACGCTTTTTAAAAGATTACGTGGTACAATTAGATCGAATAAGCCCTTCTGGAATAAATATTCGGCCGCTTGTGACCCTTCGGGTACTGTTTTATTCAATGTTTGTTCAATTACTCTTTTACCCGCAAATGCAATGTAGGCATTGGGTTCGGCAATAATGATATCCCCCAACATACCAAAACTCGCTGTCACCCCACCCGTAGTCGGAGATGTAAGAATTGGTACATAAAAGAGTTTTTTATTTGATTGATAATCGTATAAAGCAGAAGATATTTTAGCCATTTGCATCAAGCTCAAACTTCCTTCTTGCATACGTGCACCCCCAGAAGCACACACTATAATAAGAGGTATAAATTTTTTGGTAGCATACTCGATCAAACGGGTAATTTTCTCCCCGACTACAGATCCCATACTACCCCCCATAAACTGAAAATCCATAACCCCAATTGCGACGGGAATACCATCTAGTTGGCCTATACCTGTTTGAACAGCCTCAGTTAACCCTGTCTTTCTTTGATAAGAATCAATACGATCTTTATAAGGCTCCTCCTCCGAATGAAATTCAATGGGATCCAGAGAGACCATGTCTTCATCCATAGGATCCCAAGTGCCTGGATCAATCAAAAGTTCGATTCTATCTGAACTACTCATTTTCAAATAATATCCACATTGTTCACAAATATTCATTTTTGACTTCAAAATTTTCTTATAATTTAATCCATAACACTTTTCGCATTGAACCCACAAATGCCTGTATTTTTGCGTTACATCGAGATTATTATAACTTTCTCTTATAGTTAAATCACCCGCGTTCTTTATACTGGAACTCTCGCTTTCACTACTATTTCTATTTTCACCATAAATGGAACGATAAATATAACTGTCACTATAATTGTCACTACTACTTACAATGTAAGCATCAATGCGTAGTTGAGAATCAAGATAACTGTCAATACAACTATTAATATGATTATTCCAACTATATTGAGTATCATATAT